CCTCTTTTATGTGCATAATAAAATCATAGAGGGAATCAAAAAAGATGAAAATATTCTCATTATGAACTGAACAGGGCTGGTGTTTTTACACGAAATCTCTAGCCAACCTTCCTGCAAGAGATCCTTTCTTAACATCGAGCATATGGGTACTAGAGAGAAATGATAACTCCAACAATTTCTTTGTTCTCAGCGCCCCAGAATTTCCGGGAATGAGTCACTTCAACAGCCTTCGATGATTCTATGGGTATCCAAAATACAAACACGATGGCTGTTTGTTGTCCCAACCATTCTTCGTAGTCCCGACCCTGCTAAGGAACGGGATAATATCTCACAAAGTTTTTGTGTTATGGATTCCCGGGTGTAGTGCTTCTTCCCCTATGCTGCCTATTGGTACTAGTAGCGTAGGATTTATCTGGACTAACGAACCGATAGGTATAAACCTTCGCTCAATACTAGAATCGACAATTCAAACTTAGTATCTGAGGCTGCATTAATTGAGGATACACAACAGACGGAGTGGTTCTATTTCCAAACTTTACCTTCAACAAGCGTAGATTTCTTTTTCTTTTTATCCCGATCCCGAATCGTGTGTCTTTCTCGTACGACTAAGAGGAATAAAAAAATCAAATCGCACCATCCCTGTAATAGGTAAATGCCTCTTTTTCTCCTGAAGTTGTCGGAATTATTCGTAATAAGATATTGGCTACAATTGAAAAGGTCTTATCAATAAAATTTCCATTTATCCGCGGTCTAGGCATAGGCAGCAATCCATTCGAAAATTCTTAGCATTACCTTTCTCTCATGGAAACAGGATCCCACAACGAAAAGAATGGTACAGTACGAAATAACATAAAAATAGAGTCATTCAAAATTCAAAAACAAATATGTGCCTTCTATTTACTATTCAAATTGGTCCTTTTCACAGGAATTCATAAGAACTAAAAACAAAATAGGACAACCTGATTTGATTTCGTTCTAATGGAATCGTATAACCAATGAAGGAAACGATCCCAATGACATTGAAGTTACAGATTAGAAGAAACCACGGAATTTTGATGGAATTACCCAATAATTCAGATAAATTACTCGCAATTCACTCGATTTGTGAGTCATAATCATGATGTAGGAGAGATGGCCGAGTGGTTCAAGGCGTAGCATTGGAACTGCTATGTAGGCTTTTGTTTACCGAGGGTTCGAATCCCTCTCTTTCCGTATCTTCACCGAACGTACCGATCTTACTAACCACAATCCATCAAATCCGAATCGATATCAGTCTTCCAGACAGTTAAACCGTTCTTTGAGATAAATTCGCTATTCCTAATGGCTGTGGCACGTAAAAGACTGGAAAGAAAGGGGCAGATAAGGAAAGAAAATCTCCCTCTCGATCTATGATACTGAAATAAGAGAAAAATATGTCTCAAACCTTTCTTGCTCTTAACCTTAGGTTAATTTACTTTGCTGAAAGGGAAGAAAGTTGGCCGCATTTTACCTCAGTACTTTACCTTAGTAGAAAATTCGTTCGGTTTAAGTCTGACGAGAATAATATTCTACGACTAGCAATTCATTTATTTCCAAACCGACCCATTTGCTATCTATTATTTGATTGACTAATCCTTTATAGTGCACTAGGTCAAGAGTTAAATGATTTGGTAATTCCTCGTGAGGAGAAGAATCGAGAGAGTTTTGAATTAGAACTTTAGATTTTCCGTCATCCTTTGCCGTAATAGTATCTCGGGGTTTGCAGCGATAACTTGGTATGTCTACGATCCGACCATTTACTAAAATATGTTGATGGTTAACTAATTGGCGAGCTCCCGGAATAGTCGGAGCCATACCCAATCGAAACAGAATGTTATCCAAGCGCATTTCAAGTAATTGTAGTAAAACCTGACCTGTTGGACCTTTTGCCTTTCCGGCGATACGAACGTATGTAAGCAATTGGCGTTCTGTAAGACCATAATGAAAACGCAATTTTTGTTTTTCTTCTAGGCGAATACGATATTGGGATTTTTTCCGAGACCCCAATTGGTTTTTACGATCCTTTCGGTCTTTGGGACTTTTATTAGTTAGGCCCGGTAAAGCCCCCAGCCGGCGTATTTTTTTGAAACAAGGTCCTCGGTAACGTGACATAAAGACTCCTTCCTCTTATTTATATTTCACTCTTATTAATGAAATTTCATTTTACAGAAAAAAACTAAACTCAAACTGAACTAAATGAAAAATGGAGTGAAATTGACTCAAATGTACTATTAAAGAATAACGAGATAAATTGGATAAAGAAATATCCAGCTCTTTACTTTAGATTCTCTAGATAGATCTAGAAAAAGAAAAGGATCTTTTTATGGCCTAGTTGGAAGTTCCTAGAACCTAATAGAAATCAATGACTTTTAGCAAAAGCGGAAGACATTTTTTTCACTAGTCTTTGATTTGAAAAGGAAATTCTCAAGGATGAAAAATGAAAAAAAGAAAGAGAGAAAAGCCTACTATCGGAATCGAACCGATGACCCTCGCATTACAAATGCGATGCTCTACCTTCTGAGCTAAGGAGGCTGACCTACAATAAATTCGACACGCCTAGGAATCCAATAAACTCTCAGACTCCTTGCTTGCTATTACCTATTAGCATACAAATTTTTTGACACTCTGAGCTATTCCTAATAAATAGGAATGAAAAACAAGAAAATAGATAAGAAAATCTGAGATCTTATAGAACATAACGATTCATTTGGGCCTATCAAATTTCGACTTCTTTCTCACAATAATAGTATAGATTATTGAATAAGAAATGAATAAAGATTCCATTTTTTTTGAATTAAACCGAGAGTTGAAATTCTTTTGATTACCCTTCTCTCTTTTCTTCCCTATCATCTATCTTGCAAATTCTAATTCTTGAATGAAATTCGGAGTTATACCAAATGAGCCATGCCGCCGCTTTCATTCGGAAAGGTGGAATTTAGGACGCAAAATTGATCGTTTAAGTACTGGAATTTATATATAAAAGTGATCGGACGGAGGACAGATAAATATATGGGATGGATCGACTTATATTGAATTGTAGAGACATAAATTATAAAATTGTTTTTGATTGGACAAAAAAGCAAAGATTAGAAAAGACTGTTTTGAGATCGCAATAAGTCTATACTAAATTCAATAGGTCCGGTAGAAATAAAAGACAAGTGGGAAGGACATCACAGTGAGATCCTAATCTCAAAGGGGGATATGGCGAAATTGGTAGACGCTACGGACTTAATTGGATTGAGCCTTGGTAGGGAAACTTACTAAGTGAGAACTTTCAAATTCAGAGAAACCCTGGAATTAACAAAAATGGGCAATCCTGAGCCAAATCCCGTTTTCTGAAAACAAGGTTCGGAAAGCGAAAATCAAAAAGGATAGGTGCAGAGACTCAATGGAAGCTGTTCTAACAAATGGAGTTGATTGTCTTATGCTGGTAAATGAATCTTTCTCTTGAAACTTCCGAAAGAGTGAAGGATAACTTTATATAATATACATAGGTAAGGTATGCGTACTGAAATACTATAAAATATCAAATGATTAATGACGACTCGAATCTGTCTTTATTATATGAAAAATGGAAGAATTCTTGTGAATTGATTCAGATTGAAGAATGAAAAGACAAATCATTCACTCCAGAGTCTGATAGATCTTTTTAAGAATGGAGTCATTGGACGAGAATAAAGATAGAGTCCCATTCTACATGTCAATATTGGCAACAATGTAATTTATAGTACGAGGAAAATCCGTTGGTTTTATAAATCGTGAGGGTTCAAGTCCCTCTATCCCCAAAGAGCCCATTTCGCTGTCTAATGCTTGAGTCTATCCTTTATCTTTATAGTGATCTCTTTTTTTTTGCTAGCACTTCCAAATTCCTTCTCTTTCCCATTCACCTACGCTTTTACAAATGGCTCCGAGCGGAAAGGTTTTTATCTTTCCATGAGTTTTGTGGAATAGAGTATACATGTACAAATCAACATCTTTGATCTTTGAGCAAGGAAGTCCCATTTGAATTTAACGTATTCAAAATGGAGATTTTTATGCATCCTGAAACTTTTTTGACGATCCAATAAATTACAGGACCTGGACGAGACTGTCTAATATCCTTTGAATTGACATAGACCCAACTTCTCTAGTACAATTAGGATGCAGTATCCGGAATAGTCGGGATAGCTCAGCTGGTAGAGCAGAGGACTGAAAATCCTCGTGTCACCAGTTCAAATCTGGTTCCTGACACACGATTCATTTGGCTGAGCCTCTATTCATATAAAGTAATATGAGGAGAGATACATTTTGATTAACTTCATTAAGAGTCTCGATCATAATACATATTCGCCCTCTCGGTTTTTAGAAAGATATCCCATCTCTTTGGATTTGATAGATGGGTAAAGACTTTCTTAGACTAAAGTATTGAAGAAATGAGATTGGAGAGTTCTCTTATTTGAAGTTGATTTAGCCTCTCCTTCCAAGTCAAAAAAACGAATAGAAATCGAATCCGATACCCTTTCATTTCCTTGTATTTGTTTGAATTCTATTTTTGCATTGCCTCCGACATTATCTGATTTTATTAGAGTAAAATAAAATTCTTGAAGTGAAGATCCATTAAAATGAGCATCTTGGATTTCAGAAAATTGGGAAGCAATATAATCTTTACGTCAAAGGCCACCCTAGCCAACTTTCCGACATTCAAATACGTTTCAAACGGGGATGATTAGCATAAGAGATTCCCACATATCGTAGGATTCCCCTTCTTGAAAATCCACACTTTTCCAAACCCGCAAAACAGACGGAATTCTCGGATCCCTCCTCGAGGCAAATACTTTTATATATACCTCTTTCCGATAAAATTTATGAAGATTCAGCCATTACTTTTTATTATCTCAATATTTGGGAGCTAAGACCATTCCAAGGCCCCCTTTCGCCATGCACAAATCGAACCAACAATTTAAGCACAAAAATAAAAGATTCGAGAAATACAGATACACTCAATAGATCGAAACTCATTGCCCATGGATAAAGAAAAACCGTTTCAACATCAAAAACAACAAAAACTAGAACAAACATCTAATAGCAAATTGGAAATTGTAAGCAAGCCTCGACCATAGGTTCGATACCGGATTCATAACTAGAAAGTTTCTCGGGCCCTTTGCTAATGGGGGCGAAAACCCCCGAAATAAAAGAGGCAAAAAAAATAGGAAAAATAGGACTAAGAATGGATATGATTAAAAAGGCCCAAAAAATGTCATATTCATAAAGCAGAAGCATAGAATCACTCCTCTGAATGTGGAAATAGACCGGATTCGCCAATTGGACGTAACATCCAGAACTGTTTAGTTAAAGCAATAATTTCTTTTGATCGAATCGTCCAGTTTCCTTTGTTTACTGTAGGGCATGTTTCGTTTGAAGAGTCATCATTTTCTTCTTTTCATCGCAGTCTCACCTAGGATTTTCTCTCAAGAAAAGGAATTTGAAAGAAAACGAAAATTGGGAGTTTCGAATTTCTACTAAAGAGAAAATTCAAAATTTTTACCAATTGGTAGACATGGATTGCTATCAAAATTTAGTTTCATTCAAATGCATTTTGAAGTTATTCTATTCCACCTCTTAGAAAGAAAAAAAAACATTTTAAAAGGTCAAATGAGCTTTCAACCCTACCGATTAGACGGTCCAGTATTGCGTTTTTTTTTGAATTTGCCACTGGATTTTGTCTTTGCCCAACTTTCCCTTAGATATCTTTTAATCTGGGGCCTTGAAACAAATTCTTTGAGTCACAAAATCGCACTGACCTATCTCTTAAACAAGGGCTTAAGAACAAATTCGTTGTTTGACAGGCTCGCACTTACGTATGTGTTAAATGGCGGTCTTGAAACAAATTCCTTATTTGCCAGATTTGTGCGTGCATATCTTGTGCACCGAGGTCTTGAAACATATTCCTTGTTTGACACAATTGCACGTGCATTTATGCATCTGAAGAGAGGTCGGCAAAGAGGGAATTTTTTTGATCAAATGGCCCTTATGTATATGGAAAGTAGGTGTGGTGAAGCTGTTTCTAAGGGCCTGTCAGTGAGGGGTTTGGGAGACATCTCCGACCTTGCCCACGTCGAAGGCATGAACTTAATCAATCAAAACTTCCAAAGAATTTCACAAACTCCGCTGGCTTGGCAAACATCAAAAATTGCCGTTGCCTACCGATCGATGGAGGCTTTCGAGGAAGAAAATACGGACGAGTTCGAATATACTGCAGAGCTTGGATATTGGACGGGTGCTCTCGAACGTTTAGACCAACTTGAAAAGGAGGAAAATTTAGAGTTCGATTAAGAAAGAACACGGATTTGCAGAACGCTATTTATTATTTAATCGATATTCTAGTATACTAGAATATCGATTAAATAATAATAAGAGGTACAAATAGTAAATCGAGATAGACATTCTATGACAATTCTTAACTTTCCCTCTATTTTGGTGCCTTTAGTAGGCCTATTATTTCCGGCAATCGCAATGACGTCTTTATTTCTTTATCTTCAAAAAAATAAGATTGTTTAGAACCGATGGGATAAAATCTCAGTTATTTGGTTTTAGACTTCTATACTACCGCCCTTATTAGTGAAGAATGGTATAAGCAGCTTCCGTCAAAAAACTCTTAGATCTGAAGAATCACGATATAGGGGTAAATGGAGTATGTGGATATCTTTAGTGGGGTCGTACGAAGGATATGTTATTAGTTTAGATCTAATTAATTTAATGAATTATTGCTTAATGAATTACTGTTAAAAGTTCTTATCAAACTAGTGCTAGTTGATGAGAGTTACTTCGGAAACAGAAAGACGAAAGTCAAATTCATTTGGAAGATTCTCTCAATTCCAAAAAAATGAAACCAGATTAAGTATGAGTTGTAGATCAGAACATATATGGATAGAACCTATAACGGGATCTCGAAAAACAAGTAATTTCTGCTGGACTCTTATCCTTTTTTTAGGTTCATTAGGATTCTTGTTGGTTGGAACTTCCAGTTATCTTGGTAAAACTTGGATATCTTTATTTCCGTTTCAGCAAATTGTTTTTTTTCCACAAGGGATTGTGATGTCTTTCTATGGGATCGCGGGTCTTTTTATTAGCGCCTATTTGTGGTGCACAATTTCTTGGAATGTAGGTAGTGGTTATGATCGATTCGATCGAAAAGAAGGAATCGTGTGTATCTTTCGTTGGGGATTTCCCGGGACAAATCGGCGTATCGTTCTCCGATTCCTTCTAAAAGATATTCAGTCCGTCCGAATAGAAGTTAAAGAGGGTCTTTATGCTCGTCGTGTCCTTTATATGGATATCCGAGGACAGGGAGCCCTTCCATTGACTCGTACTGATGAGAATTTGACTGCGTGGGAAATTGAACAAAAAGCTGCGAAATTGGCCTATTTCTTGCGTGTACCCATTGAAGTCTTTTGAGAACTGTGAGGAAATTTCTCCGCAGGAGGGGAAAAACTTACGAATCCTTTGTTTCTATCACGAATTTTGATAACTTAACTAAACTGTGGTTTATTCCGACCATGGATTCGAGCTAAAGTAGGTGGATAAGGGAGAAGTCGAAAACAAAACGCTTTTTGTTTTTGGGTCTTTTCTAGCTATGTAAATCTACAGAATTCAATTCAATAATAACAAGAAGGAACAAATTGAAATAATAGATTTCTCGCATAGTAACCCATTTATAAAAAAACTTTCCCAGTTTTGATTTTCTATTTGAAGTCCACTATCTAAAAATCAAAATAGAAAAATCCAGACTTGGTGAAATTGAAACTTTAGATTCAGATAGATCATATGGAAATTTTTTCAATCGAAACGCCTTAATTTATCTATTCCTTACTGTCCAAACAATTGGATTCCTTATAACGATTAAGGATAACGAGCCAATTCCTGCTTTGGTTTGCTGCTCATTTTTGATCATCACAAGATTCGTCAGAAACTTCCCTCAATTATTCGCTCCCGGACCCCTGAGAGTCATTGAAATTTTTCGAAATATTCGAGGGCCGCGAGTCGATGACTGGGGGGGTTCATTAACAATTCATAGATGAAAAATGGCAAAAAAGAAAGCATTAATTCCTCTTTTATATCTTGTATCTATAGTCTTTTTGCCCTGGTCTATTTCTCTCTTATTTAATAAAAGTATAGAATCTTGGGTAACTAATTGGTGGAATACTGCGCAATCCGAAACTTTTTTTAACGCGATTGAAGAAAAGAGTCTTCTCAAAAAATTCATAGAATTAGACGAACTTTTCCTCTTGGACGAAATAATCACGGAATACGCGGAAACACCTTCCCAAAACCTTCGTATAGGAATCCATAACGAAACAATCCAATTAATCAAGATGCACGACGAGGATCGTATTCATACGATTTTGTACTTATCGACAAATTGCATCTCTTTCCTTATTCTAAGTGGTTATTTTATTTTGGGTAATAAAGAACTTGGGATTCTTAACTCGTGGACGCAGGAATTCCTATATAACTTAAGTGACACAACAAAAGCGCTTTCTATTCTTTTATTAGCCGATTTATGTCTCGGATTTCATTCGACCCGGGGTTGGGAACTACTAATTAGTTCTGTCTACAAAGATTTTGGATTTGTTCATAATGATCAAATTATATCTTGTCTTGTTTGTATTCTTCCAGTCATTCTCGATAGCATTTTTAAATATTGGGTTTTTTATTATTTAAATCGTCTATCTCCGTCACTTGTAGTGATTTATCATTCAATAAGTGAAAAATGATCTATGAATAGCAAATTCATCGAATTCGAATGTTTTTTACTTTGTAGTTATACATAAGGAAAGCATTGCAAATCGTTCTTACTTTTTCCATTTCGATAAACCCTGGGGATTGATCATATCTTTTAGTTCGATAACAAGATTCCAGTCAATAGCAGAATCGTGGATAGGAAACTCAATTAGTAACCTACTCAATTTATTGTAGAAATTTTCCGTATCAATGATTGGACCATGCAAACTAGAAATACTTTTTCTTGGTTAAAGGAACGGATTACTCGCTCCATTTCCGTATTGCTCCTGCTATATATGCTAACTCGGACATCTATTTCAAGTGCCTATCCCATTTTTGCCCAGCAGGGTTATGAAAATCCGCGCGAAGCGACCGGGCGTATTGTATGCGCCAATTGTCATTTAGCTAATAAGCCTGTGGATATTGAGGTTCCACAAGCGGTACTTCCCGATACTGTATTTGAGGCAGTTGTTCGAATTCCTTATGATCTGCAACTGAAACAAGTTCTGGCTAATGGTAAAGAGGGCACTTTGAATGTCGGAGCTGTTCTGATTTTACCGGAGGGGTTTGAATTAGCCCCTCCCAATCGTATTTCCCCCGAGATAAAAGAAAAGGTAGGCAATCTGTCTTTTCAGAGATATCGCCCCAATAAAAAAAATATTCTTGTCATAGGCCCTGTTCCCGGTCAGAACTATAGTGAAATCACCTTTCCTCTTCTTTCTCCAGACCCCGCGACTAAGAAAGATAGTCACTTCTTAAAATATCCTATATATGTTGGCGGAAACAGGGGAAGAGGGCAGATTTATCCCGACGGGAGCAAGAGTAACAATACAGTTTATAATGCTACAGCAGCCGGTATAGTAAGTAAAATCATACGAAAAGAAAAAGGGGGATACGAAGTAAGCATAACGGCTGCATCGGATGGACGTCTAGTGGTTGATATTATCCCCCCAGGGCCGGAACTTCTCGTTTCAGAAGGCGAATCTATCAAATTGGATCAACCGTTGACGAGTAACCCTAATGTGGGCGGATTTGGTCAAGGAGATGCAGAAATTGTACTTCAAGATATATTCCGTGTCCGAGGTCTTTTGCTCTTCTTGGCCGCTGTTATTTTGGCACAAATCTTTTTGGTTCTGAAAAAGAAGCAGTTCGAGAAGGTTCAATTGTCCGAAATGAATTTCTAGACTCGCTAATTTTTCAACATCAAGTTCGTAAAAAGACT